TCTCATAAACAACCATTCATATTCATAATTGGTTAGATCATTGATACGTTAGATCATTGATACGAATAATATCCAAATACCAAATCCGTTCTCTATATAAGCTACGAAAAGAAGAAGAGGCTTGGGGAAAGATCAAAGAAAGAACTTGTTTTTGCTCCATAAAAAATTCTTCCAAAAATTTCGAACCTAACCTTTTTAAAAAGGAACGTGCAGTACTTTTGTGTTTACGAGCCAAAGTTCTAGCACAGGAAAGTCGAAGTATATACTTTATTCGATACAAACTCTTTTTTTTTGAGGATCCGCTGTAATAATGAGAAAGATTTTTGTATATCCGCCCAAACCTATCGATAATATCAGAATCTGATGAATCGGTCCAAGGCGGCTTACTGGTGGGGTTGCCTGATACATTACAAAATTTCGCTTTAGCCAATGATCCAATCAAAGGAATAATTGGGACTATGCTATCAAACTTCTTAATCGGAATATCCATAATAAATGACTTATCTAACATTTGACTCCTTACTACTGAAGTATTTAGTCGTACACTTGAAAGATAGTCCATAAAATGGCAGTAATGATTGGCTAATTGGGTTATAGAAATCCTATCCAATTGAGACCACAAGTCAAAATTACATTGCCAGAGATTTACAAGGTAATAGTTCCATTTATTTATCAGAAGAGGAGTCCCTTTTGAAGCCAGAATGGCTTTTCCTCGATATCTGACATAATGCATGAAAGACTCCCCGAACAACCCTAGGATAAAATTCAAATCATTTTGAAAAATTACTACAAGATGCCCCATTTTTCTATAGAAATAGGTTCGCTCTAGAAAGGCTCTATAAGATGTTAATCGTAAATAAGAAGATTGTTTGCGGAGAAAAACTAATATGGATTCGCATTCATATACATGAGAATTATATAGGAACAAGAATAATCTTTGATTATCTTTTTTTGAAAAAACCGAAATGGTTTTTTTTTGACTAATAAGACTATTCCAATTATAATACTCGTAAAAATAGAATCGTAATAAATGCAAAGAAGCGGCATCTTGTATACAACAGCGAAGGGTTTGAACCAAAAGTTCAAGATGGATGGGGTAGGGTATTAGTATATCTAACACATGATTTAAATGTGAAAATTGATCCTCAAAGAATGGAAATAGTGAATGAATTGATCTTAATTTATGTGATTTGACTATTTCTTTCCCTTCTAGAGAGGGTACTAATCGCCACGAGAATGGAATTTCCACAATGACAGCAAACCCCTCTGATATGATTTGAGAATCAAAAAGATTCTTGTACCCCCAAAATTTGTTTTTTTTAGAATCATTAAAAGAAAGAATCAAACGATTCTGTTGATACATTCGAGTAATTAAGCGTTTCACAATTAGTGAACTAGATTTATTGTCATAACCTAAATTTTTCACAGATTCATAAAGAATCGCTTTAGTTAAACCATAATCATGAGCAAGGGCATAAATATACTCCTGAAAAAGAAGTGGATATAGGAAGTCCCTTTGTCGATATCTATTTATTTCGAAATAAACTTGTAATTCTTCCATTTGAAATTCCGATTGAACCAAAGGCAGGGGATTTTTGGGGTTATCAAATAATACATAGTGCGATCGAGTCAAAACAAGGTATATAGCTAAGAAAAGACTGGATACCTCGGAACAGATAGGCTAATCAACGGATTCTCTCTTTTCCATCTGTATTCATTATAGAATACACTTATAGAATACACTATCGAGATGGCTAGAAGTCCTTTATTTTCTCAACTCAATCGCTCTTTTGATTTTAGAATCCATTCTGTTTATCAATATACTGTTCTTCTACACATTTATCTCCACTCTGGAATTGGGATATAGTTAGGATTCAGTGAAAAAATAGAGAATCCACTTATTTTTTTATGGAAGAAACTTTTCCCGCACCAGGCACTAATATATTTCTAACGTTTAATTAGATCGGGTAATCGTTTGAATTAAGAGCAGAAGGTCGTTGCTTTTTGTTTCCCTATAAAATTAGAGCCGCAGGGCTCTATCCATTTATTCACTCGACCCAACCATGAATTCTATTTTCCCGCTTTCAGCAAGATTTTGTACTGATCCGGCAAGGATCACGTACTCTTAGAGTTCTTCATTGATACGACATGCTGTTTTTTCCATTCATTCACTTTAAGGATCAGTCGTGGTCTTACAAACCCTACCAACAGTACGGACGAATCCATTGCTTCATCCAAATGTGTAAAAGATTCTAGCCGCACTTAAAAGCCGAGTACTCTACCGTTGAGTTAGCAACCCGAATAATGTAATTATGGCGTGTAGATACAATAAAAATAAACATAAATTAAATAAAGAGATTAGAAAAAAACTTCTTGTGTCAAATCAAATCCAACGAACCCATAATTTGTTTTGTATATAATTTGGATAAAGTAAAGTAAAAAAGAAAATTGATTTGATTTTTGGGGTAGAGATGAATAGATCTATTTATCTACGATCGAATTCTATTTGGTCAATACACTATTGTCAATATGAACATTGAAAAAACAAAAGAAATGAAACCCATTTCAATAAAAAAAGGGCTTGTGTTGGATTGGCACTACAACGAGAATCTACATACATAAAGAAATAATAATAATAAGTCGGGGTGGAGAAATTCAATTCACTAAAATAATATCAAAAAAAGAAATAGAATAAATGAAATTAATAAATAAAGAAGAAAAAAATCTTCAATATCCATAAAGATACAATAAGCAAGCTCAACCCATTTTTGGCGGGGTCTCGCGCGATTGGGAGTAATCCCAGAATTGAATTTTCTGGATCCTATAAATTAGATTCCTCTATTCATTTCTTTTTTTTTCTATTCTAATAGTATTAATCTAATAATAATAGAATAATAGAATATATAAATAATAGAATATATTCTATTATTCTATATATATATAGAATAATAGAATATTCTAAGGAAATCATATCAGAGAATATGAAATTCTATATTCTATTAATTATAGAAAAAAGGAAATCATATAGATAGGATATGAAATTCTATGGGTCCCATCCCATAGAATAGTCAAAAATCAAAATAGAACAAAAAAGGGGGAAATGGAATTCAAATTAACCAAAGCTAGCGTAGGAGTCACCCCCTCTTTTTTTTATTCATTTTCATTAGTCATTAATTGACTTGGATTTCGTTTGATTAATACGAAGTTCCTGAAAAACACCTGCCTTCTTTGAAATATCATGAACAGTTCCTGTAGGTTGGGCACCTTTTTCAAGGAAATATATAATATTGGGAACATTTAAATAAGTTTGATTCTTTATCGGATCGTAAAAACCCACTTTCCGAAGATCTCTTCCTTCTCTTCGGGATCGAACATCAATTGCAACGATTCGGTAGATGGCTCATTGGGATAGATGTAGATTAACACTACCCCCCCCTAGAACCGTATAGGAGGTTTTCTCCTCATACGGCTCGAGAAAGAATGATTCGAATTTTTGGTTTTTGTATATAGTGGCAAATAGATCATCCATAACATCATCAAATCAATTAGATTATGATTTGTTTGATTCGTTTTTTCTTCTTCCCCCCCGTTCCCGAAAAAAAAAGAAAAATCATTCGTACTTCTAACTCAAGTTGGATAATTCTCAACGAGTTCAAAGGAAAATCCTAAGGATTTTGCATTTCATTTATTGAGCTATCTCGAACCCCCCCCCCTCCTTGTCTCGTTTCAAATCATTTTTTTATTCCTTATTCTGATCGAATTGTTGAGACAATTGAAAATGGCGTTTTCTTGTTTCGGGATCCTTTATCTTTGTTTTAGATCATTGGGTTTAGACATTACTTCGGTGATCCTTAAATTGTTTCAAAATGGCAGCAACATACCTTTTGTTTTGTGATTTCTTTCTAGGAAAGAATTATAAGAACAATTTCTTTTTGTGTAATCCACTTTTGATCGAAATAGTTTACCAATTCTAACAAGATTTCCTTTTGGATTTGACACTTTTATGCAAATTGGATCCTTTCGATTTATATATTGATTGGCGATATACTTACGAAGTTGTTCAAACTTATTGATTGACACTAACCCTAGACCCTTGCCTCTTAGAAATGAATTAATCCTTTCCACCCGAGCTCCATCATGTACTATTTACTTAAACCCGACAAAATAGGGGTTCGACTAGAACAGAACAAACTATGTCGAGCCAAGAGCACCTTCATTTCTATATATAAATAAAAAAGGGGTGGATGTAAGAATCCACAACCGATCATGCCCTTCAATCAAGTCGCACGTTGCTTTCTACCACATCGTTTTAAACGAAGCTTTACCATAACATTCCTCCAGTTTGGAACCAGTCCAGTATGGACTTGATTCAATATGAATCATGAATAGTCATTGGTTCAATCAGTACATAGTACTAAATACTCTCATTTTTCTATATGGATGGATGGATAGGGGTCGACACTTCTATTTACCTATTTAACGATAGAAGTTTCCGCAAGGATTCAATTTCATTAAATTAACCCCAGATTCTCTTGTATATTTTCTTGTATCAATGAAACAATTTCTAAAAAAAACAAATAAAAGAATTATTCATAAATCCGCATCTTCAACAGGTTTTTCAAGACGATCAATCATAAAGGATCCAACTCTTTCTCGAAGTACTAAACTAAAAACAACTAAACTCAAAAAATTTCTTTAATTGGATTTTGAATTAGATTAGATTTCTGACTTGTGTACTAAACAGACAGGGATCAATTGCTTGTTTTATTCCTAGTTTTATTTTACCCCAACAGAGTTTTAGGAGCCTTAATCCCCGTAATAGAATTGAAATTATTACTAAGAACCCCTCCTGTTTAGAATTCAGGATCAACAGAAAATAAGTACCCTATTCAAATATAGTGACTATAGAGAGAAATAGGGAATACAGAAGCCTTTCTTTCACTTTCACATTCTAATTCAAAGAATTTATATATCAACTAGATATAGGAGGGAAAGTTTGCCTAAGTAACTAACTCAATATGAAAAGGAACACGACATGCATATGCTAAACAGCATACCTTTTTTTGTTTTTTTTTTTGAATTCTAAATTCATTTATCTTTCCATCTTACTTGAACACAAAAGGATTAAGTTACATCTGCGTCTTATTTGGGCTCAATTAGGTTTGTGAGAAATAAAAGGAAAACTGTAATTCTTTCTTTCTTTTGTGAATTATTAGAAATCAGCAATAGGATCCCAATGTATTCAACATTACACTCTTAAACATAAGATTGGTATTGTTAAGTTAAATAGAGCAATCTTTGATTTTGATAGAATCGGACTGTTCTGGGACGGAAGGATTCGAACCTCCGAGTCACGGGACCAAAACCCACTGCCTTACCGCTTGGCCACGCCCCATTTAGATTTGTATCTACAACAATAAACACTAATATCGGTATTAATTGTTCGTCAATTCCCGCCCGTTATTTTTGTAATAGGTTAAATTGTTGCTAGGGTTTAACACGTGTAGTTGTGTAAGAATTAAACAGAATTTATAGATCTGATCATTACATTAATTTATTGATCATTACATAGAATTCAATTAAGATATTGTATGAAATTCTATTCTCATTTGTTTAAAAATGGAAGGATCCTTGTCTTTGATTGGGTGAGTCAAAGAAAAAGCGGTATTTGGTTTTTTGGTTTACTTTACTTTCTTCATTTTTCCTTATATCAATAACTCAAACAAAATACAATTATCTCCAAGAATGAAATCTTTGTTATGCTTAATATCTTTAGTGTAATCTGTATCTGGCTTAATTCTGCCCTTCACTCAAGTGGTTTTGTCTTTGCCAAATTGCCTGAGGCTTATGCTATTTTCAATCCAATCGTAGATATTATGCCAGTCATACCTGTGTTCTTTTTTCTCTTAGCCCTTGTTTGGCAAGCTGCTGTAAGTTTTCGATGAGATCCGTCCTACAAATATTCATAGTTGACTCGATAAAAAAAAAAAAAGAAAAGATTATAACATAAGATGAGATAAGTCTGACATTATGAACCCTCGATTCAAACATGGCAATTCTTGGATAGTTGCAATGAATCTGGATCTCCGCATTTCTTCATTCTGATCTTCCACTTCCCGTATGAGCAAGGACCCTAATAGGATAGGGTCCCTCACAATAACTAATTGTGTATCTAAAAGATACTTTAGGATGTACGATATAAAAATGGATAATCTATTCCCTTTTTTTTTTCAAAAAATAACCCTGGAGATTTTATAATGCTTACTCTCAAACTCTTCGTTTACACAGTAGTGATATTCTTTGTTTCTCTCTTCATCTTCGGATTCCTATCTAATGATCCAGGACGTAATCCTGGGCGTGAGGAATAAAAATCAAAAGAAAGGGTTCTCTTTTGATTTTTCTTTGTTTTATTTCTTATCTTATGACTTTTTCGATTCCAGAAACGAAACTCAAACAAAAAGGGGCTTGAGATTCTTCTTTAGAATCTCAAGCCCCTTTTTGTTTGAGGGAACGGAAAGAGAGGGATTCGAACCCTCGGTACGAATAACTCATACAACGGATTAGCAATCCGCCGCTTTAGTCCACTCAGCCATCTCTCCCAATTTAAAAAGAAAATTACTATGTTACGCATTAATTGTTACGCATTAATAAAACAAATTTTTTTTTCTTTCTTGATTCTCTTGATTCTATAGTTATAGTATAGATACAAAGATACAAAAGATACAAATTTTTTTGTTTTAGTTTAGCAGCAATTTGAATTCAAATTCAATTTCGATAATGTAATATCTCCAAAAAAACGAGTAAAGTAAAAAATAAAGTAATGAATATCTCTTTGATTTTGTTCGAAACGAACGGTCTTTTCCCGCCCTCACTAGGTTATTAACCCAGCCAGGATGTTTCTTGCTTTGTTCCAATGAATCATTGAGAAAACGATTTCAATTATCTGATTTGAAAACAAAAATACTTGTTTGTTTTGTTAGCGGAGCAACAAAAATAGGAACAAAAAAAGGGTTCTGCAATAAACCTCTCTTATTATTTTATTCTTTATTTTATTTTTCTCGACTCGATTTGAAACTAAAAAAAAAAAGAAAAAAAAAAGCCCCCTATCCTATTGATAAGTTTTAATTAATCAGATTTCTTATATAAATTTTCATTTAATAAAAAATTCTAATAGAATATTTGAATCTTAATAGAATTTGATTCGAATTAGAATAATCTTCTAATAGATAATTAAATTTTGAACGAATTTCTATTTCAAATTCTTTCTTCAAAAAAAAAAAGCTTTAACACTGACTTGAGTCTCAAAAAAATACTATGATTCTTTTTTTTTACTAAATCCAATTTAGTGGCTTGAATTCCCAAAATTAGGGCAGTTAGTTTAAAATAACTAAAGATAAAGAAGAAAAGAACTGGCTTTCGAAAAAAGACTCAAATCTCCCCCCTTTTTGTTTGGTTTTGTTTTGAGAAAATTTTTTCTTTGCTTGAAAAATTATGAAAGTG